ACAAGTAGTTTTGTTGGTTGGTTAATTGGTCACATTTTATTCATGAAATGGGTTGGATTGGTCTTATTCTGGATACGGCAAAATCATTCTATTCGATCTAATAAGTACCTTGTGTCAGAATTGAAAAATTCTATGGCTCGAATCTTTAGTATTCTCTTATTTATCACCTGTGTCTACTATTTAGGCAGAATGCCGTCGCCTATTGTCACTAAGAAACTGAAAGAAACCTCAGAAACAGAACAAAAGGGAGAAAGTGAGGAAGAAAGCGATGTAGAAACAACTTCCGAAACGAAGGAGACTAAACAGGAACAAGGGGGATCCACCGAAGAAGACCCTTCCCTTTGTTCGGAAGAAAAGGAGGATCCGGACAAAATAGATGAAACGGAAGAGATCCGGGTGAATGGAAAGGAAAAAACTAAAGAGGAATTCCACTTTAAAGAGACAGATAGCCCAGTTGACGAAGATTCTTATCTTGATGGGTATCAAGATAATTGGGAATTGGGAAGACTTAAAGAAGAAAAAAAAGAAAAGCTACTAACTAAATATAAAGCCCATTTCCGGTTTGAAAAACCTCTTATGACTTTTTTTTTCGATTATAAACGATGGAATCGTCCATTTAGATATATAAAAAATGATCAATTTGAAAATGCTGTACGAAATGAAATGTCACAATATTTTTTTTATACATGCCCAAGTGATGGAAAAGAAAAAATCTCTTTTACATATCCACTATATATATAATATATATAAATTATATATATTTTATATAAATTATATATATTTATTATAAAATAAGAATATTAATAAAAATATTAATACATAAGATAAATACAAGAATAGATAAGACGAAATTCGTCCACCTCCCATATATTTGATCCCTTCCCCTATAAAGAAACTCGCAATCCCAACCCCATTTGTAATTCCATCAATTATACGTCTATCAAAAAACTGAATTAGTTCGGCTAATCCTCGTATACTCACAATTAAGACTCTACTATAAAAAATATCTATGTAACCACGATTATATGACCAATTGTATACCACATTTTTTATTTTGTCCGAGATAGTCCTTTTAGGACCCCTTTTTACAAATGAATTAATTAAGTCCAAATTCTTGAAAGATGAATAAGCAGACCCATATAAAAAAAATGCTATAAATAGTCCTAAAAGAGCTATACTTACTGAAAAAATTGCATTTGTCAAAAATTCATACCAATTCACAGAATAATTTGAATTTTGATGAAAAAGGTTTGTTGATGGAGTTAACCATTTTGATAATATATCAAAATCTCCTACTCCTTGATCAAAAGGAATTCCTATTGATCCAATGAACAAAGTAAATAGTGCCAATACAAGCAGAGGAAATAGCATAGTATTATCTGATTCGTGAGGATACATGTAACTGTATTTATTTCTAATATAAGTACTAAAATAGCGTATTCTATTTCTTATATTATCATCAATTTGATATGTATCCTTTGAAAAAAAGGAGACCTTATTATTTATTGTTGATAAAAGTAAATTTCTATTGACTACTTTGGTTGATGCTTTTCCCCATAAAGATATTGAATAAAATGAGCTATTTTTAGTGCTACTGAAATTTTGAAAATGAACGCGCAAATGTCCATCAAAAGTAAGTAAATACATCCGAAACATATAAAATGCGGTTAATCCCGTTGTGAAACACGCTATTATTGCGAAAGCTGGTGAATACAACCAACTATCGTTAAGAATTTCATCTTTGGACCAAAAACAAGCAAGAGGTGGAATACCACAAAGAGAAAGTGTACCTAATAAGAAAGTAGTTCTTGTAATTGGAACATATCTTGTTAAACCGCCCATAAGAACCATATTCTGACTTTTATCTGGTGAATATCCAACAATGGGTTCCATTGAATGAATAATAGATCCGGATCCCAAAAACAATAAAGCTTTCGAATAGGCATGAGTAATTAAATGGAATAAGGCAGCTCGATAAGAACCTATACCTAGAGCTAACATAATATAACCCAATTGAGACATTGTCGAATAGGCTAAACTTCTTTTAATGTCTCTTTGAGCAAGAGCCAAAGTAGCTCCTAATAGTACTGTTATTATGCCTATTAAAGAAACGAAATTCATTATGTAAGGTATGACTCTGAAAAGAGGAAGAAGCCGAGCTACAAGAAAAATTCCCGCTGCTACCATGGTAGCAGCGTGTATAAGAGCCGAAATAGGGGTGGGCCCCTCCATGGCATCAGGTAACCATACGTGAAGAGGGAATTGTGCGGATTTGGCAATTGCGCCGACGAATAATAAAAAGGCACAGAGAGTAGCAAATACAGAATTGATCCCATTACTATGGATCAAGTTATTAACTATTTCGAACAAATCCCGAAATTCAAAACTGCCTGTTATCCAATAAAAACCTAAGATTCCTAACAATAAACCAAAATCTCCTACACGATTAGTTACAAAAGCTTTTTGGCACGCACTTGCTGCACTCGGTCGTGTAAACCAAAAACCTATTAATAAATAGGAACACATTCCCACCAGTTCCCAAAAAATATAAATTTGTATCAAATTGGAACTAGTAACTAATCCCAACATGGAAGTATTGGAAAAACTCATATAAGCAAAAAATCTCAAATATCCTTGATCGTGAGACATATAATTGTCACTATAAATAAGAACCATGATTCCAACAGTAGTAATTAGTATTGACATAATAGAAGTAAGTGGATCGATCAAGTGTCCGAACTCTAAGGAAAAATCATTATTGATGGTCCAAGACCATAGATATTGATAGATAAAACTTCCATTTATTTGCTGAATAGACAGACTAGACGAAAACACCATAATTATACTTAGCAGTAAAACACTAGTAAAAGCCCATATACGACGAATATTTTTTGTTGCTGTAGGAATAAGCAGAAGTCCAAATCCTATTGACATAGTAACTGGAAGTGGAAGAAAGGGTATTATCCATGCATATCTATATATATGTTCCATAAAAAAACAAAAATTTTTTTTTATTGAATTGTTTCCAATTCACCAATTATTGTCTCTTTCGAAAAGAACAATAATAAAAGAAATCAACAAAAAATATAAAAACTAAAAAAAAGATTTTAATTCTTAGATTAATTCTCAGATATTTATTTGAAATATTTAATTTAAAAAGCTACAATTGGTTGATCAAATAACATGACTAACTACCTAAGTAAAGGTTATTACCTAGTTATTAATGAGTTATTAACTCATTAATATATTTATTAAAATTAAAAATACTGAATATGAAATTTTTAATCAGTCTACTAGTACTACATATTATTATAGTTCTACTACTACTAATTATAGTTCTACTCCTACTATATATTATTATATATAATTAAAAGATTATTATAGATATTATAATATTTATATTTATCATATATATGGGAAGGAAAAACAATTATATCAAAAACAGTACTTTATTCAAATCAAATATAGGTCTATAGTATCCATCAATAATCCATAAAATTATTTGACTCAATAAAAGGGGACCAGGTTATTCTAATTAATTTATTTGCTAACCCATCGGGAACTGATTGGTGGGATTGGGATTTAACTAAGGAAAACTTATCTTTATCCGAAATACTATAGATACTCCTACTTCGTACAGGTACAGTACAGAACAAAAATAAAAAATGACTTAAGTTAAGGTCATCTTTCTCAGTTAATAGAATATCCTATTTAAGTTAAGAGATTAACTACTTATCTTTATCTAATTTAAATTTAATTGAATTCTAAATTTAAATTATAGGTATAGCATTCTTAATTTAATCACTAATCAATTAATGTAAAAAAACTCTCTTTACTTTGTTAAAAATTATTATCTATTCCAATTATCCCTAGATATATGTGATATGTCATAGGTACTTAATATATAATTATATAAATTAAAATATATAATTTATATATATTAAATATATATGTATTTGTACATAATAAATAAATATATAATATATATATTATATATTTATTTATTATTATATGTTTTGATATTATATGTTTTGAAAAATTATTTATTATCCACGGGATAAGTCTGGATAATGACTAAAAAATGATTTAAATATATGTCTTTCACATACAATGAGAAAAATTAGTATTTTGTTTTTGAATGGCGGTTCCAAAAAAACGTACTTCTATGTCGAAAAAACGTATTCGTAGAAATATATGGAAGAAGAAGGGATATTTAACGGCAGTAAAAGCTCTTTCTTTAGCTAAATCGGTTTCCACTGGGCATTCAAAAAGTTTTTTTGTGCAACAAACAAACAAGTAAAAATTTTTTGGAATAATCTAAATCGACATACCATTAAGAGCTTTAAATTTTTTAAGATGAATGATTCGCATTAACAAATGCATTGAATGTATTTAACTCCTTAATATCAATATTAGTTAGAACTAACTGCCGCGGCGTGGTATATAGAATAATAATTCTTATGTTTACAGGCCTCTAAGTATTATATTATATATTATTTTTCTATCATTTTTCTATCAATTAACTTTTCACAATAGAATATTCTATTGTGAAAAGTTAATTGATAGAGATATTGAAAGTTTTTTTGTTATATGTCTAGCCCAAAACCTAATTTGATTTAGTAACATGAAATAATCTAGGACAATTTTTAGTTCTATAAACTCGACCGAGGGCAAAACTATCTAGTTCTGACTGTTCTGTGAGTTTATAGATTCTAGATACGCAAAAGTTTATTGTTAAAGCTGAACCACGACGATATTTAGTAAACATTCAAATATGAAGTTTTTTCATGGATTCTAATGTTTACTAACTGTATTGAATCCTTGAATCTTGACCATTCAACATGAATTTACTATTATTTATTAATATTTCGAATAAGCCGCCATGGTGAAATCGGTAGACACGCTGCTCTTAGGAAGCAGTGCTAGAGCATCTCGGTTCGAGTCCGAGTGGCGGCATCTAATGTATTTAATTCTCGATTTTCATTCTATAATGGAGAGCCCCTTTTTTATGATATTTGCGACTTTAGAACATATATTAACTCATATCTCTTTTTCGATCATTTCAATTGTGATTACGATTCATTTAATGACCTTATTAGTCCACGAAATCGTAGGATTACGCAATTCATCCGAAAGAGGTATGATAGTTACTTTTTTCTCTATAACAGGATTATTAGTTATTCGTTGGATTTATTCGGGGCATTTCCCATTAAGTAATTTATATGAGTCATTAATCTTCCTTTCATGGAGTTTCTCCATTATTCATATGATTCCTAAGATACGAAATCATAAAAATGATTTAAGCGTAATAACCGCACCAAGTGCTATTTTTACCCAAGGTTGCGCCACGTCAGGTCTTTCAACCGAAATGCATCAATCCGCAATATTAGTACCTGCTCTACAATCTCAGTGGTTAATGATGCACGTAAGTATGATGTTATTGAGCTATGCAGCTCTTTTATGTGGATCATTATTATCAGTCGCTCTTTTAGTCATTACATTTCGAAAAAACATCGATATTTTTTTTAAAAGCAATCATTTATTAATTAAGTCATTTTTTTTTGGCGAAGTCGAATACTTGAATGAGAAAAGAAGTGTTTTAAAAAACACTTCTTTTCTTTCATTTCAAAATTATTACAAATATCAATTGACTCAGCGTTTAGATTATTGGAGTTATCGTGTCATTAGTTTAGGATTTATCTTTTTAACCATAGGCATTCTTTCTGGAGCAGTATGGGCTAATGAGGCTTGGGGATCTTATTGGAATTGGGACCCTAAGGAAACTTGGGCATTTATTACTTGGATCATATTCGCGATTTATTTACATATTAGAACAAACAAAAGTTTACAAGATACGAATTCGGCACTTGTGGCTTCTATAGGATTTCTTATAATTTGGATATGTTATTTTGGGATCAATCTATTAGGAATAGGTCTACATAGTTATGGTTCATTCACATTAACATCTAATTGAATAAACTACCTGAAAGATACATAACATAAAAACATCGTTTCATATATAACGAGAGCTTTTGCGAACCATTTGACTCAAGGAATCAAATGGTTCGCAAAAACTTGAGATACATCTCATTACAACTCTAATTCACTTGATTTTACGGAATTATAAGACTTTCCGTCTCATTAATAAAAACTATCTATAAAAATAATTAGATAGGATAGCTTGTACCTTGTCAACTGATAGTAAGAGAACGAAATCGGGATAAATACCAATCCCTATTACGGGTAAAAAAAGACAGATCGAAACAAACAGTTCTCGTGGTCCAGAATCCACAAAATTAGAGTTTGGAACATTGAATAACTTGTATCCGTAGAACATCTGACGTAACATAGATAATAAATAAATAGGAGTTAATATCATTCCAATTGCCATTACAAAAGTAATTAGTATTTTTGGCATTAAAAGATATTTTGAGCTGGTAATTATTCCAAAAAATACTACTAATTCCGCAACAAAACCACTCATTCCTGGCAATGCAAGAGAGGCCATCGAGAAGCTACTGAACATGCTAAAGATTTTTGGCATTGGGACAGCTATCCCCCCCATTTCGTCGAGATAAACAAGACGTATTCTATCACAACAGGTTCCCGCCAAGAAAAAAAGTGCAGCACCAATAAATCCATGAGAAAGTATTTGTAGAATGGCTCCATTTAGTCCCATGTTGGTTATAGAACCAATTCCTATAATTGTGAAACCCATGTGAGATACAGAGGAATAGGCTATTCTCTTTTTTAAATTGCGTTGACCGAAAGAGGTTGAAGCTGCATAGATTATTTGTATTGTTCCCACTATAACTAACCACGGAGAAAATATGGAATGAGCGCGGGGTAATAATTCCATATTGATCCGAATCAATCCATATGCTCCCATTTTTAATAAAATTCCGGCAAGAAGCATACATGTACTGTAATGTGCTTCTCCATGGGTATCCGGTAACCATGTATGTAGGGGTATGATCGGCGATTTGACAGCATAAACAATAAGGAAGCCAAAATATAATATTATTTCCAATGCCATAGGATATGATTGATTAGCTAGTCTTTCAAAATCCAATGTCGGTTCATTAGAGCCATATAAACCCATACCTAGAACTCCTATTAATAGAAAAATAGAACCCCCCGCAGTATACAAAATAAACTTTGTAGCCGAGTACAGGCGCTTCTTTCCCCCCCACATGGATAAAAGTAAGTAAACAGGAATTAATTCTAACTCCCACATGATAAAAAAAAGTAAAAGGTCTCGAGAAGAAAATGATCCTATTTGACCACTGTACATTGCTAACATAAAGAAATAGAATAATCGCGAATTTCGAGTAACTGGCCAAGCCGCTAAAGTAGCTAAAGTAGTGATAAATCCTGTCAGTAAAATAGGTCCCACGGAAAGTCCATCGATTCCCAGTCTCCAGTGAAAATCAAAAATATTTATCCATTTCAAATCTTCTTCCAATTGGATTAATGGATCGTCCAATTGGAAATGATAACAGAATGCATAGGTCGTTAAAAGGAGTTCTAATAAGCATATACATATAGTATACCAACGAAACACCTTATTCCCTCTATGAGGAATAAAAAAAATGGAAGAACCCGCGAATATCGGCAAAACTACAAGTATTGTTAACCAAGGAAAATAACTCGTGATAAAGACAAGATACGCTTTGACCAGAAAAGCCCGTGCTCAGAATAATATATTTTATCGAGTACGGGCTTTTGTCGGTAAAGAGGAATCAAAGGATTCAAGTGGAGTTTTTGTAACGTATCAATCAATAAGATAGACCCATGCTGCGGGTTGTTTCATGCCATAAATAAACACGGACACTCAAAAAGTCTGTTGGGCAAGCGGATTCACATCTCTTACAACCCACACAATCTTCGGTTCTTGGCGCAGAAGCAATTTGCTTAGCTTTACATCCGTCCCAAGGTATCATTTCCAATACATCCGTGGGGCAGGCGCGTACACATTGAGTACACCCTATACATGTATCATAAATTTTTACTGAATGTGACATTGAATCTACAAATTCCCGTTTTGAACATAAAAATTTTTCGATCTGGTATCCGTAGTAAATGAATTATATGTTTATATTGTAGACACCAGACGAATCAATGATTTATCAATTTTTTTTTAAGAATCAATAGATTTCTAAATCTGTTCATGAGAAAGTGCCAAGAGACTTTGATTTCTGTTTCAACAACCACAGTCATATAATACAACTCACACATCCGAATTCAAATGGGTCAACAAACAATACAATATCTAATATTAACAATATCCAATATTAATGGAATTTTAATTCTATTCTAAATTCTAATAAATCTAAGAAATATATATAATTAATTATTTATATTTAATTTATATTTAATTATATATATTTATATTTAATTATATATATTATATTTTTATATTTTATATTTAAACATAAAAAATGATTACGGCTAATTTAATTATTCAACAAATTCGATTGATTGATACGAGTTGATTTTCTGTTATGATGGATCGACGAAACAATAGCTAGCCCAATAGCTGCTTCAGCAGCGGCAATAGCTATAACAAAGATTGAGAAAATGTCTCCTTTTAATTGGCGACTATCAAATAAATCCGAAAATGTTACGAGATTTATATTAACTGAATTTAGTATAAGCTCAAGACACATAAGTGCTCTAACCATATTTCGACTTGTGATTAATCCATAGATACCGATAGAAAATAAATAGACACTCAAAAAAAGTACATGCTCGAACATCATTGACTAACTCCTCATCAATTTTGATTCATTTCACTATGATATGAATAACAATTTTCAACTGATTCGATTGACTAGAATAAAATATTACAGAGCAAAAGAAGGTATTGGCAATCGATTTAACTAACTAACCTTAAACCTTTCCATTTTATTTCAAATTTCTAATTCAAAAAAATTTAGAATTATTAAGTATTTATTATTGACGAGCCATAGTAATTGCACCTATTAAAGAAACTAAAAGAATTATAGAAATGAGTTCAAATGGAAGATAAAAATCTGTTGATAAATGAATCCCAATTTGTTGAACATTACTTATTAGGTCCTGCTCTAGAATCTGGTTTGATCTTGTAGTCCAAAGAATTCCGTACCATGACGTATCTGGGATAGTAGTAATTAGTGAAAAAAGAATACTTGTACAAATCAGCAAAGTAACCCCATCTCCAAGGGTCCAAAGGCGAGAATCGTTGGAATATTCTGAACCATTCATGAACATTACAGCAAATATGATTAAGACATTTATGGCTCCTACATAAATAAGAAGTTGTGCAGCAGCTACAAAATAAGAATTTGATAGAATATAGAATAAGGATATACAAACAAGAACCAATCCCAATGAAAAGGCGGAATAAATTGGATTGGTAAATAATACTACTCCGAGGCCCCCCAATATAAGAACTGATCCCAGAAATACTACAAGAATATTATGTATTGATCCAGGTAAATCCATTATGTATGAAATAAAAGATAAATAAATCGAAAACTTTCATGACCTTACTGAATAGTCCAGGAAGGAAAAATTACCCTATTTTTTTTTATTGTCTATGATCCGTTCATAAATTAAATCTTAATGTAGTATAAATTGTAGTATATATTAATGTAGATATGGATAAAGTTATTAGACCAACCCCACTTTTTAATTTTTCTTTTATTCGGAAGATAAAGAAGAAAAGAGGAGTTGGAATTTTATATTTTGAAATCATCACGAAAAAAAATATTCTCAGTTTAAATATCTCAACAATCAATAGTTATTAGTTATTACTTTGAGTTACATTGACTAAAAAAAAAAAGAAGCTTGGATCCTTTCTACTTTACTATCAAAATAAAATCTTAGTAATTGGTAATTGTTCTTGAATTAAGGTATTTACCCTTGTCTATTTTTATTTGAGTCGAATTTATAACTGTTTGAATTGTGTAGTCTTCAATTACTGACATTGGTAACCGACCCAAAGCAATTTGATTATAATTCAATTCGTGACGATCATAAGTAGAAAGTTCATATTCTTCAGTCATTGATAAACAGTTTGTGGGACAATATTCGACACAGTTACCACAAAATATACAGACACCAAAATCAATACTATAGTTAAGCAATTGTTTCTTTTTAATATCTCTTTCAAATCTCCAATCAACAACAGGTAGATCTATGGGGCATACACGAACACATACTTCACAAGCAATACATTTATCAAATTCAAAGTGGATTCGACCACGGAAACGTTCTGATGTGATCGATTTTTCATAAGGATACTGAATAGTTACAGGTAAACGATTTGTGTGGGATAAGGTAATTATGAAACTTTGCCCAATATACCTTGCGGCTCGTATTGTTTGTTGACCATAATTCATGAACCCAGTCACCATAGGAAACATATTGTCGATATCCACGAATAAGTTGATGTTTCTTTCTCTTGTTTAAGAGAAGTTATGAGTCTCGAATATCGTTATTGTATTCTGTTATTTATATTATAGTGAAACAAGTTGGGAAGAGGTTGTTAATAATAGATTACCTAGAGAAATAGGTAAAAGAAATTTCCATCCAAGATTTAATAACTGGTCCATTCTCAGCCTGGGTAAAGTCCATCTTGTTGTGATAGATATGAAGAGAAACAAATAAGCTTTAGCTAATGTAATAAAGATACCAATTGTCATTCCAAAGACTCTAGCAATTTGATTTATTTCGAAAAGTTCAGGAACGGATATGTATGGAATAGAGAAATTCCACCCACCTAAATAAAGAACTGTTACAAATAATGAAGAAACTAAGAGATTTAAGTAAGAAGCAATGTAAAATAAACCATATTTGATACCGGAATATTCGGTTTGATAACCTGCTACTAACTCCTCCTCCGCTTCTGGTAAATCAAAAGGTAATCTCTCACATTCTGCTAGAGAAGAAATTATAAAAACTATAAACCCTATAGGTTGACGCCACATATTCCATCCCAAAAAACCATATTTTGACTGCGCCTCAACTATATCAACTGTACTTGAACTGTTCGATAATCATAGTCGATAATAACATTACTGTTCTCACCGCTATTCCAAAACCGTACATGAGACCTCAGCTTCATACGGCTCCTCTATGGCCACGTACAAATAAATGTTAAAGACTGGTTCGGTATTATAGGTATCTTTGGAGGGTCGATGGAATAAAAATACCTTAGGAGAGTCCCAAAAATTAGACCAATGGAATTCTGTCTGCTAGAATAACAAAAAGGGCGCTTCCGAATTGATCTCATCCCTTATAATTAAATCTTCGGTAATAACTTAATCTTTCAATAAAATACTCGTTATATCACATAGTATAGAAAGAATTAGACACTCTTTAATGAATCATAAAGAATAAAGATTGCATATATACATATATATTATGGGTATAGATGGAGGAAAAAATAACTAAAGATCTTTTTTCCATTCTATAATATTGTATTTTCTATTTCTTTTGTTCCTGTTCTTCTTTCTCATAAGATCCTGAGAATAAAGGATTAATTCGTTCTTGATAGTTATTTCTTTAATCAGTGGCTAGGAGCATACTCTAGATCGGAATCGTGGGGAAGTACTGCTTGATTGTTTCTACCAACTTAAAGCCCCTATGTTATGATTCGTTTTATGTGGAAATACCCCTTTTTGATACCTTACATTATCTCTATTACTAATCCTTTGTGTACCTTGGTGTTCCTAACCGTCCACTTATTTTTGATTGATCCCCAGTATGGTAATAAATATAAGAGAGTAGTAGAAACCTCATACAGTTGATCTTTTACACCCGCTTCAAGAAATGATGACTAATCAAAGAATCTCAATCTTGGGATAAAGAGTTTATACTGCTTATGTTTACTTCCACTTTATTCTTGTATATAGGGAATGAGATTTTATCTTTTTACTACACATTGATAAGCTGTTTTGTTTCACTCATATAACTATCTGGTTTAACTCATTGACCTGAATGAATGATGAATAAAAAAATGAAAATATCTATATCTATCCAATACATTCATTCCTCTTTCCTTTATTTAATTTCATTTCGAAGAGAAGTCAAAGTTCATGTTCTAACGAATCACACGTAGAGATATTGATAACACACATAGAGTTAATGGTATTTCATAACTAATAGATTGAGCAGCAGCTCGTAGGCCACCTGAAAAGGAATATTTATTATTCGATACATATCCTGATATAAGAAGTCCAATCGGAGCAATACTGGAAATGGAGATCCATAAAAAAACACCTATACTGAGATCAGCTAAAACAAGTCGATATCCAAAAGGAATTACTAAATAACTTAATAGAATTGATATGACCGCTATAGACGGCCCGATACTAAACAAACGAATTTCTCCTCTGGATGGTAGGAGATCCTCTTTAAAAAGTAATTTAGTCCCGTCTGCTAGAGCTTGAAGAATTCCCAAGGGGCCAGCGTATTCAGGTCCAATACGTTGTTGTATCGCTGCAGATATTTCTCTTTCTAACCATACAATTACTAGTACCCCTATTGTGATTCCCAATATAAGGGTCAAAGCAGGGACAAATAGCCAGATGAGCTCATAGACTTCTTTTAAGGATTCTGATTTAGAAAAAGAATTGATAGTTTGTACTTCTGTTGTGCCAATTATCATTTCAACGATCAACTTCTCCCATAATGATATCTATACTACCTAGTATTGTCATTATATCAGCCAATTTCATTCTTTTAATTAGCTGAGGAAGAATTTGCAAATTGATGAAACCGGGCGGACGAATTTTCCATCTCCAGGGGAAAACACTATTATCTCCTATCAAATAAATTCCTAATTCCCCCTTTGGGGCTTCTACTCTTACATAAAGTTCTTGTTTCGACAATTCAAAATTAGGCGAAGGTTTTTTACTAATGAATCTATATTCAAAATCATTCCATTCAGAATTCTTTGCTCTATCTAAGCGCCGAATTTCTAAATTCTCATAGGGTCCTCCGGGAATTCCTTCTAGAGCCTGTTGAATAATTTTTATGGATTCCCTCATTTCTCCAATTCGTACTAAATAACGAGCTAATGAATCCCCTTCTTTTTGCCATTGGACTTCCCAATCGAATTCATTGTAACATTCATAATGATCAACTTTACGAAGATCCCATTGGATTCCAGAAGCTCGTAACATTGGTCCTGATAAGCCCCAATTTATTGCCTCTTCTCCACCAATAATGCCCACTCCTTCAACTCGTTCCAAAAAAATGGGATTCTGCGTAATAAGTTTTTCATATTCAACAACACTCGTTAAAAAATAATCGCAAAAATCCAAACATTTATCTATCCAGCCATGAGGTAGATCAGCAGCTACTCCTCCGATGCGGAAATAATTATGCATCATTCGCATACCTGTGGCAGCTTCGAATAGATCATATAGCAATTCTCTCTCTCTGAAAATATAGAAAAAGGGAGTCTGCGCACCGATATCCGCCATAAAAGGCCCAAGCCATAACAAATGAGAAGCTACACGACTCAGCTCTAGCATAATTACTCTGATATAGCTGGCCCTTTGAGGTACTTGAACATTTCCCAATTGTTCTGGTGCATTTACTGTTATTGCTTCTGTGAACATAGTAGCTAAATAATCCCAACGTGTTACATAAGGAAGATATTGTATAATTGTTCGGTTTTCCGCTATTTTTTCCATTCCTCTGTGTAAATAGCCCAATACGGGTTCACAGTCAATAACATCTTCACCATCGAGTGTAACGATCAGTCTAAGAACACCATGCATCGATGGGTGATGAGGACCCATATTGACTATCATGAGATCTTTTCTTGTAGCCGGTACAGTCATATCTTTTCTTTCCTAATTCATTATTCCATGAATTTCTCAAAACGAGGTTTATAAAAATAAAAATCTAATAACAAAAAAATTCAAACGAATCTTGCAATTAGCGAGTTTTTGGCTCTCGAATATCCAACTTATTAATTAATTTCTTATAACGTACTCCATTTTTCTTTAACAAATAAGCCAACAGCCGTTGACGTTTTCCCAGAATTTTTCGTAGACCTCTTTGAGATAAAAAATCTTTTTTGTGCAATTGCAAATGCGAGGTGAGTCTCCGTATTTTTTTGGTGAAACTGAATACTTGAAATTCAACAGACCCTTTGTTTTCTTCTTTTTCTTCTTGTAGAATAACTGAAATAAATGAATTTTTGACCATAAAAAATTCTTCTATACTTTTTGCTTTTTTATGGATTTTACCGATCAGGAAAAATAATAAAATAATTATATTATGTTATGATTATGTCAGTCATTTTAATCTGGTATAAACAAAAGTTTAAATTTATTCATATATTACTTTTACTTTTTTTATTCCATCTAAATCCAATTTTTCTTTCAAACAGAAAATTGGATAGAATAAAATATAATACATTTACACATTCATGAAGGAGAATGATTTTTTTGTACCTAAAAAGATTTTACTAATTTATTTTATTATTCCTAGATCCAATTGAGAATTGATATGCCATTAAATCAGTATCATGTACTAAAATATCATGTACTAAAATGTAACATAACATATGCGTACGTACACCTTAATAGCCAGATATCAAATATGGCATGCGATATTATAGGAAATATATTTATTATATTTTATATTATTATATTATTAATATTAACTGATTCTGAATTAATATTAACTGATTCTGAATCGTGGATACATCCGTATCCTTGACATACTAAAACGACTGCCGTTATGGGTATCAAACCAGTAACGATTCATACAAGCTAAATCCTCTAATCGGTAATTGGGCCAAAGAAACAATTTGAATTTAATAAAGCTGTTTGCATCTCTATTAAGATTAAGATGCTTGTCCGCATTCAAAAATTGTCCACTGTTTATTATCTTGTTTTCATTGAAAAATAATGGATTTTTATCCCAATTCAAGAAATTGAAACAAATTAGAATTCTCAATTCTCTACGATGTCCATGAGATAGAATATGTTCAGGAAGAAGGAAATCATAATGATTTTTTTTTTCTCTATTCACAAGTGTATCGCTATGTTGTACAATGGATTTGTCGAAATTCTTCTTATCAACATATCCTTTTTTTATTAAATTTTTATTAGTTTTAATTTGGTGTTTACCCTTATCAACTAATGAAATATTTATGGTTTGATAGATAATAAATTGCCCATTCCTTTTTATAGATAAACGAATCGGTTCGATAATTAATATTCCTTTTTTTATCAATTCTGTAAGAGCAAGATCCTTCTGAATCAGCATTACATCCAAATGCATCTCTCCTCTTTCAATTGAGGATATAGCAATTTCCTTTGGATTTGTCAATCTAAGTAGGAGACAATATACCTTAATATTATTGATCATTCTTTGATTCAAAAGGTCGTCCCATCTTAATTGAAAAAGGAAATATTTTTTCAGTAAGAAATCTAGTTCTGCTTCCTTGTTGCTCTTGGATTTTTTTTTCTTTCTACGTTTTTTAATGTCTGATCCCACGTAATTCTTTTCATCATCTTTTTTTTTTTTTCGTAGATCTGATTCAAGATCTTTTTGGCGCTGTTGTTTGTTTTTTTCTTGGTTGGAATTTTCTAGATCAAGATATTCTTTTTTCTTAGATAATATAGGAGGGTTTTGTTTTTTATTTACGTTGATGTCTTTATCTTTATATTGACTAATATTTTCATTTCTATGAAAATCTAAAAGAAGAAATTGGATTGGTATAATCCATGGTTTAATTTTATATGTATCAAAAAGTAGCACAAATTCTGGGAAGAACCAAGATTTTAGTTTTGATGTGGTACGATTACGATATAATCTTTCTTGATTCATTCCCATCCAATCAAAAAAAAAACTTTTTTGATTGGATGAGTTGATTTCTTGATGAATCAAAATATCTTTTTTTTTCATTTTTTTTTTATACTTATTAGTCTTAGTATATTTTTTAATATTGATACCAATATGCGCATTGGTCCAAGTCTCAATATTGATATTTTTTATAAGACTAAAATGGAGAATTTTACAATCAAAATATTTTCTATCCAGATTTTTATTCGTATATATAAGATATCTTTCCTCTAAAAAATAACTAATAGCTGTACTTATCAATACATAAAATGAGTCGGATTTTGGTGTATTAAAATTATATGGATATGAAATCCCCCGGTTCTCGTTTACTTGTAATGTTGATCCATAAATAAATGAGTTTTTCTTATCCCCATAATTCATATATTCATAATTCATATATTTATGTGATAAAAGATCATATTTGTAGTGTTTTTTAACAAATTTGTCTTTTTTATTTGTCAATGAATGCATTGCATAATAATCCTCTTTTACGTAACGACTTAATTGGTCTTTTTCGTTTTTATATGAATTCAATTTAATTGAGTCTTTATTTTGAATCATACAAAGTTGATTGACTCTATTTCGCCATTTTTTCGGTACTAACGGAGACCATTTGATCTGGGAAAAATTGTATTGATAAAAACCCTTTAACAAGTTTTTCCATTCACTCATTCCAGACTTTTGAATTTTCTTATGCTTTGATTTGTAATCAAATATTCCTCGTGTTATACAATAATCCTTGATTTGATCCCTAAGATACTGATAGGTCTCGTGATCTTGAAATACGGATCTCAAGTGATACTTGTTAAGTAATTGGGTTTGTGATAATTTGTAAAATACATATGCTTGGGACAAGCAAGATAAGTCACTATAACTATTTAAATTTAAATTATTTTTACAAATATTAGTATTTGAAAACGACTTTTTGATAGTCGAAATAAAGTTCATTGTATTTTGATTTGTTTCATCAATTCCTTCTTGATTTGTTTCATCATTGTAAGTGGATTTATTTATAATTTTTTTTTTTGATTTAAAAAAAAGTTGTGTATTCATTCTGGGAATGTTTATGGTACATAGCAAGATATCCATGTATATTTTTTCAATCAAAAATTGCATAAAATAATGTGATTTACGCATTAATCGGATATTGTTTCTTTTTAATATCCCCCAACCATATTTCCGTGATTCCGATCTTTTTCTTTTATCATCATAAGTTAAAACTATTTTTTTATTGTCTTTTGTGATTTGTTCTATTTGATTCCTGGTTGTGATTATCCTATCAGAAAGATCTTTCATTTTTTTTTCTATGAGTGAATAATTTGTCCAATTCATAGATCTAAGTGGTACGGTCGATTCACGGTTAATTTTATTATTGATTTTGGAATCTTTTCCATTTTTATTTGGTTCATATACTTTCACCTTCTTCAATCCAAATAATAAAATTGGATTTACTTTTTCAAGTTCTTTCATTATTCGTTTTATAACGAGAATTATTTTGATGACCCATCCTTTTTTTTCTTTTGAAATTTGTTTTACTCTTTCTTTTAAGACTCTTAAAACGAGAAAAATTTTGTTTTTTACCTTTCTAATTTTTCTTTCGAGTTCTTTAAAAATGAGTTTAAAAAAAGAAGGTCGTTTTCGGGGAGAACCAAAGGGAAGTTCCGCTTCCATTCCCCATATTGTTAAAAAACAAAAATTGTCTTTTTTTTTTATTGAATCCTTATAATAAGATCGTACCTTGGATCTTCGCTTTCGCCAAGGTTTCAGACAAAAAGGAAATAGAATCTTTATCTGAATCCCATCTGTTAACCAATCTTTTGGAAATTCTGTTTCTGATAATTGAACACCATTATAGGTGCACTTAATGTGCATTTCTTGATTCCATTCCTTCAAATCCTCATACCACTCGGGGAATTGAAATAATAACATACGGCCAATATTTTTAGCTATTATCAATGAGGGTAATACAATATATTTTCTAAGAAAAGATTGTGTTACTAACATCGAACCTCTTATTGCTTGAGCAAATATAATGGTATCCCAAGTTTCTGATATTGTTATCCGATCATTTTCCTCTTTTTTATACTTTTCCTTTGTCCCTTCTTTATCAAAATCAGAAATTTGCAATTCCGATTCTCTACCGACCCCATTTCTAAAAATGCGATTTATCATTTCAGAAATATCAAAAGAATCAAAAAAAAATGTTTTGTCTATTCGATCCAAAAAAAGTGGGGAATGTACATTTGCTTGAACCATTTCCCAAATAACTGTTTTGCGTCTTTGAGCACGCATGGATCCTTTTATTATATCCCGACGAAAATCTGATTGTTGTGAGTAACGTATCAAAGCCACTTCTTCTCCTTCATCACGATTACTAGTATTATTAGTAGTAGTAACAGAATTGGTATTCTGATCATTATCAGTATAAATTACTACGCGTTTGGCTTTTCTTGAACGAATATCATGATCTTCCGTCGATTCTTCCTCATTTTCTTCCTCCTGCTCTTCAACAAAATTTAAATCATCGGTCAATTTGTATGACCATCGAGAAACCTTTTTGCTTATTTCTTCTATTCCAATACATTGATTTTTAATTGTTGTTTTATTATTTGGATCAGTTGGAATTACATCGAATACAAATTTAAACGGTTTTGATTGACTTTCTGAATCAATTCTTTTTTGTTCTGTCAATAAAGATAAATTTTTAACATTAAAACCAGGTTCAGACTTTAAAGATAATTCACCGATTGAAGTTAAGGAATTACCAATAGAATTTGATAATGATTCCCAATCAAATGGATTCTTTTTTTTTTCAAATTCTTGGGAATGATTAGGAAGTAGACCATGAATCTTATTTCTCGAAAAGATTTCTATGGAATTTCTAGAAGTCATTAAATTGAAATCATTTATATTTGCACGCTTTTTTATTGTTCCACGATATGGTCCATTCAAAAAAGGATCATACATTTTAGACAAGCATTCTTTTTCATTCTCATCATTGTATAGTCTGGTCCTTTTTTCGAGCATATCTAGAATAAAAGATCCCTTTTCTTCTTCTAGAACTTTTATTCGACTTATCAATTCATTTCTCAAGTTGTACTTTTTTCGTTCATTGGTATAAACCCAATAATTATATAAGTCTTCGTGGCATAGTTTTTCTGTTGTGTACAAAGAAATTTTTCGTTCTATCATCTCCGAAAAAGTTGATAAACTAGGTGGATATGTAAAAGAGATTTTTTCTTTTCCATCACTTGGGCATGTATAAAAAAAATATTGTGACATTTCATTTCGTACAGCATTTTCAAATTGATCATTTTTTATATATCTAAATGGACGATTCCATCGTTTATAATCGAAAAAAAAAGTCATAAGAGGTTTTTCAAACCGGAAATGGGCTTTATATTTAGTTAGTAGCTTTTCTTTTTTTTCTTCTTTAAGTCTTCCCAATTCCCAATTATCTTGATACCCATCAAGATAAGAATCTTCGTCAACTGGGCTATCTGTCTCTTTAAAGTGGAATTCCTCTTTAGTTTTTTCCTTTCCATTCACCCGGATCTCTTCCGTTTCATCTATTTTGTCCGGATCCTCCTTTTCTTCCGAACAAAGGGAAGGGTCTTCTTCGGTGGATCCCCCTTGTTCCTGTTTAGTCTCCTTCGTTTCGGAAGTTGTTTCTACATCGCTTTCTTCCTCACTTTCTCCCTTTTGTTCTGTTTCTGAGGTTTCTTTCAGTTTCTTAGTGACAATAGGCGACGGCATTCTGCCTAAATAGTAGACACAGGTGATAAATAAGAGAATACTAAAGATTCGAGCCATAGAATTTTTCAATTCTGACACAAGGTACTTATTAGATCGAATAGAATGATTTTGCCGTATCCAGAATAAGACCAATCCAACCCATTTCATGAATAAAATGTGACCAATTAACCAACCAACAAAACTACTTGTTACAAATAACATCTTGTTGTTGCATCGAAACGTATAAATGTTGACTAATCTGGTTAACGTTGAGCTTGGTAAAATGAAATGGTTGAATAATTGAAAAATTAGATTATTCAGGAATACACATTGAATGCTGAGATTACGCATTGAATTTCTGGTAGTAGATCCATAATCAAAAAGGTTTTTGTGATTGTTCCAGAAGAAAT